CTCGGGATCAAGAAGATTCTCCGATTCAGATCCGAGTCCGAGTCTCCTGGCTGGGTCCGGGCTCGCCCCCCCTAGTTCTCATAGGCCCCATACCGCTGAAGAAGAGTGACAAAACGGTCGACGAATCGAACTGGCGTCGGCCACGACCAAGCGTCGGTCGGGTCCCCCGGTTCTGAGTTCTTGTCCGGAGTGGCAACGAAAACGGGCTGCTGGGTTTAGATTGACGGCAGCCGCGGTGCTTTTTTTTGCTTTTTCGCTGTCAAGACGCACGCGCCCCCAAGCCCGGTGCAATACCCGGCCTTAGACAGAAAGAAGAGAAGAACAAAAGGCAAAAAGGCCAGATCTACGTGACCCTGCCATTGCCATATGGCGCTTTGACTTTACTTTTTCCCCCTTCTTCCCGGTCCAATATTAGTTCTCGAAGGTCTTCGTTTCCGTGTAGAAGCAAACTCTCCCAATTTATGACCAACCTTTCCTTCGGTGATCTTACAACGAACAGGAGTTTTTCCATTGTAAATTCGTACTCCGCAATCAACGAATTCCGGCGAAATAGAAGATCTACGTGACCAAATTTTCCTGAGAATGGTGACGCCTGTGCTACTGCTACGCAAGGCTGCACTGCTGCTTTTGGCGTCTCTGCTACGCAAGCCTACATTGCTCACTTCATTCTCTCTTTTTTTCTTCATTAAAAAAAGGTCAACAAAACTGCCCTTCCATATAGATCGTCGTGCCATTCACTCTATTTCCCTACTCAAACTCCTCTTCCTATTTCTCAGTCCCAGCAGTTGGGTTTTGAGACCGACGACCTGTCGTTTCGGGGTTCTCATTCCATCACTTGCTCTTGACCGTCAAGTCTACTACGCTGGACTACGGGTTTGCTCCCCGAAAAGGGAGAGACGAGGAATCGTCCGCTCCCGTTCCTATGACGAACCGAACATCGTTAGGTCCCGAATTCTGCGAACAACCGGATCGTCACCATTCTGATCTCCATTACGTCGTACGATATATCGATCCGGAGAACTCACTTTTCTTCCGTAATCCATTCTGCTCCTAGTTAATGTGATGCTAGGCTGCTTCACACAGGTGCGCTTCGCTTGGCCACATACGGAACATGTTTTGAGCTAACTGCATGCTTAAGCGGAAGGTCACTCGTTCCTCGCCCCATCCGAGTCAAGAGCTTCCGATCCGAGAAAAGACTAAATACGATATTCCATTCTGGCCATCACTAGCTCTTCGCTTGGTTGTGCAAGGAGCATGCCCGAGGGGGCTACTACGCTCACCGCGCACTTGCATCACCACCTTTTCTTCGCTACCGCTTCGCCCAGCTCCTACGCCTACCACGCACTTGCATCATCACGTGGCTAAAGCAAGCTTCACACGGCCCTGAGGAAGCCAAAACACCCTCGCCGAAGGCGGAGCTTGACGTTGCTTTTAGATCCCTAACCTCGCCCATTCTCCCAGAGTTCCGAACCTCTTCCGCAGTCAGAACGGGCAAGAATCGCTTCGGCTGGAGCATCATCGTATCTGGCAGCTTCGGATCGATGAAAGATTTTCGGCCCCGTACCACGTTTGGCTTCCACTCCAGTTGACCTCTCGAGTTCCCATCCCCCCGTGATGGAGTTGGTAGAGAGCCAACCCTCCTCTTGTGGGGAAGAAAGTCTCCCTGAGTCCTTCCTCCTTGGCTCAGGTCATCTGAATAAGTAAGAAAGGGGCGACTTCACTTAACAACACGGAACACTTTTCTGTTACGTCAAACTTCTATCAATGCGACGGTATATAGATAGTTTCTCTCCGATTGCCAAGGTACGCGTTCCAGTTCAAGCAAGCGCCTTCTCAACAAGCAAAGAAAAGTGCATTCCTAAACAAAGCACAAGGCCTGTTTCAAAGTCCGCCTCTTTTTTGAGATGGAAAAAGGTGCCACCCAATTGGCATGGAAGAAAGAACTGTGGAATCCGCGTCTTCCTTTCTCGATCGAGAAGGTTCAAGCTTGTTAAACCGTAGCGAAGCCCTGAAAGTCAAGGTTAACCCGTTGCGTTAGTAGCGAGGAGCGAGTTCAGTATACGTCACGAGCCAGTCAAGATCCTGAACTTCGCATTCACCGACCTCTTTCTCAGTTCAATTCTTCGCCATATTCATATTACATATGATGGCCGCGTATGGTTTTGGTTAACCTTGAGTCGTAGCAGGGAGACGGCCAGATGAACGGAGAGCAGCCTCTTTCTTATACGTGACGTGTCTCCCCCAACACGCACGTGAAACAAAACCCTTGAATGCAATACATAGGGCGCTCCATCTATCGCCCACGAATGCTCCTACCCATCCAATAACGAAAGTGACCGCCAATACGGTCCTCATTGGATTAGTTAAATACGTCCACTTCTGCTGCAAGCACTTGGTGCAGATCGATCCGCATTTCATGCTACCTCTGCCTACCACCCCTCTCGGCATTGCATCGATGTAAAGGAAGGCTGGAAATGGTGAAGATGCGGATGCTTATCCGGGCTAACAGGAATTTGCCTATTATTTGATAAACTGATAGTTCGATATAGAAAGGCTGATGCTATTCGAGGTCAGACCCGGGATCTGACGCCCACCTCAACCCTACTTGATCTGCCTACCATGGTCCGCTTCCCTCCATTAATGCATTCCCTATAGTGGAATTCCCCTGCTCCAGACGCTCAGCCGCTTCCCGCTCTCGGTAGGAGGAGGAGGAGCGTAGCTATCAAACCAATCGACCGACGAAAAATGACAAAGAAGAATGAATTCGTCGAGAGCAAAGGCGGATGGAAGTGGGATACCATGGTATCAATCCAAAAGGCATCGATCCCAGTAGCCAAGTGTGACCTTCCCCTCTGCTGGGTTAGGTAAAGTCGGTAAGGTTAGGGCAAGGTGAGGAATGGAAAGGTCAAGGTTCCAGGTTCAAGGTCAGGCTCGGAAGTCAATCAAGATCTCTTTCATGCCAGGTCCAGCCCGATCCGTTCTTGCTCAAGCGGAAGGAAGAACATAATTGATACCATGGTATCCTATCCCACTGGAATCAGCCTTTGCTCTCGACGAATGGTTCCGGTCCGTTCCTTGCCTTGTCCGTCTTGCCTTCCCGGCCTTCAGTCAGTCAAGTCCTTTTATCCTTCCCATAGGTCAGTCAGTGTTGAGGTTGATATCGCACGATAGATACACGCCTAAACAGATAGGAACGGGAACACCACGCCTAAGCAAGCCAAGTAGAATAGAAATTCAAGGCAAGCGCTTGTGCTCAATAGAATCTCTCTCGTTCGTCTCTCAAATGTGCTCGTCAGGGTGCGAGTGAGCAGCGCGAACGCTGCAAGAGAGTGTACCAAGGGAGAGGAAAGGTGAGTGAACTTCCGCCTACTGCCGCAAGCGAGGTCACGAGCGAGGAGCGAGTTCAGTATACGTCACGAGCCACTAAAGAGAAGAATTGCTTTTCTTTAGTTTGGTTGGAAAGAGTCCGATCCGTACTCAAAGGTTTGCTCTGCCGGAAGATCAACCGAAGATGAAAGAAGTGTTGGATGATCTGACATGTCGTCGTTAGAATCTGTCTGTCTCATGTCAGGTCTGATTCGTACTAGTGCTGGAGGTCTTCCATTCATATCCTGTCCGTGTCCGTCCGATCCGAAAAAAGAAAAGGCGGTAATAAATGAAAGATCCTTGTAGTGGCCAGAGACGGAAAGGATAGGAAACATACTTGAAATGAACGACGGAAAGAAAGATCAAACTCTAATGATAACAAACACACACACGCTCTAATCGAATAGCTACAGTGTTTGAGGGTCGAGTCCCTTCCTCGATAGAAGCCGGAACAGGTTGAGGGCAGAACGCGTAGAGGAACCCGAAAGAACCAATGGATACGTTTCTGAATCCCCACCTACGCCTAGTGGATGAAATGCGGGCGGCGAGGGAAGAGATCGATGAACAGCCTGATCACTCACTAGTGGAATGGAATGATGCTCATTTTGTCCGCCCAAGCTGGAAACGAAGCTATTTGAGTCAATTACCATGGCCTGGGATATCCGATGCCAGAGGTCTTCATTGTTGCCCGGTGCAATCGAGTCTGGTGCGATCGAGGTCTTTGTGCAAACCGATTCCCCATCTGCTCTGCTAGTTGGTTGGGGGCGGGGACAAGAAGAGAACTATCGGACGTCGGGAGATTCTCATCTCCTTCCGATTCCAATTCAATTTCAAGGCTATCTATCCATATTCAAGGTGGGGAACCCGCAGCGAGATCGGAGTAGGAAGACCATGAGCGGTGAAGGCCCAAGCCTTCAAAGAAACGCCTAGCCTCACAAAAACATCGTTTGCCGCTTCGGAGTGCCAAGGGACATTGTTTCCGATAATGGTCCCTGCTTACTAGGATAGGAGCAAAAAGTGGTTTTTCAAATGGAAAAGCGAACACCTATTATATTTAAGATAGGTCGGATCCTACTAGAAAAGTGACATTTAAGCATCTTATGGTACTATGTTATGGTACTATGAAAAAAAAAGGCAATGGCCAAGCCGCAAGACTTTGATCCGAATCCTCGAGAGGACGATGGAGTCTGCTTTTTGAGTGGCACGCCTTTACGAGCATATAACTCACTCTTTCTTTCCGGAGTTCTGTTCAATAGGCCACTTTCGACTCTTTCGAACGGTTGTTCGACGAATCCAACTGCGGACAGCGAAGAACGGGTTTATCAGAAACCACTCCGAAATTTGCTCATAGCCTTCCTTCAAAACGTCACACTGCCAAAAGCAAGGTTTGATGTGAGTTTCGATCGCCAACCTAACATAGTCTGATAAATATGCAAAATTCAACCAAAGAAAGAGGGGAAGGAAGCCAAGGAGGTCCAAAAGAAAGTCAACCGGCTTGAGCATTGACTACATTTCTGGTCCCCATTTGCATTTCAGTGGGTTGGTCTGGTATTAAAAGGCAGCCAGGTTCTCAGACGCTTTGGCGTCTATCAAATCGAAGAAGTTCTGCACGGAGATTACCGGCATCAACATCAGTGGCCCTCTGACCTCCGCAATACACCGAGCAAGGCTTATAGAATGAGAATTGGCTCGTCTGGATTGAATGGTGGTGGTGTGTCCCTCAAGAAGTTGAAGAATCTCCGTCCATGAGTATACCTCTCGCTTCCATGAGACTTTGGAGAGAATATTACCAGCCAAGATGAAAGTACCCTCCCTATCCCTGAAGGTGAATCCCTGCCAATACTCCTCTTGTTTACAAATGGCATAGATACATAACTTCAACCATCCTGGAAGAGGAGGTGCCCAGGTTTGAAAGTCAAGCCATTTAAGATAGGTCGGATCCTACTAGAAAAGTGACATTTAAGCAAGAGAATCCGTTCCCGAACTGCCCACAAGATAGCCTCCACCAAACTCTCCACCTGAATCACCTTCTTTGAAAAGATGGCTGTGTGGAACCTTTTCTCCCTTCTCATGGTGTAGAGGCTGAGGGGGTTCAGGTCTGGAGACTTGGGCAGCATATTGGATGGAACCTGAGAAAAGCAAAGTCAAAACTCCATCAGGAACAAAGGCAAGAGCCTTGAGATCTCCAAGCTCCGTTAGAATGTATACGAATCCCATTCTGAACTTGACGAGGAAAAGGGATTCCTGCGCCATCCTTCTACTTCTAGATGAAGGCGATCCCATATTGCACGAGCAAACATACAATACACGAGAGGAAGAGCCTCCTGAGACAAGGACACCGACTTACCAACTAGTGAGTGGCCAAGCTTCCTTAGCCTATCCTGGGTTAGTAGCTTGTTGTCGATGGCCAGGCGCTTTTGAGTAGGGCAGCATTGGGAGAGTGCCCTGGGAACCAGATAGGAAGAGCATCAGTGAACTCCCGCCCCCTCTCCCTATAAGCATTCCAACCCTCTTTTGCTGAGTAGATTCTATCCTTCTCATGCACCCCAAAACCAATCAGGTCGATTATGACGATGAATGCGCCCGATAGCCTCTTTCAAAAGAGGGAATTGGCGTCAGTTTTCTGCATTAAGAAGAAAAAGCGAGTCTGAATCCTTTTTGAAGGAGGTATTGACTATGCAACACCCGAGTCCACAAACTTGAGGAGGTAAGCCTCAGATATTTTGAGGCCCGGTGTAATATGTAGATTAGGGTATCTATATGAAGTGAGGAGGCTTTGAAGGCTGTATTGCCCTTTCCAAGGATCAACCAAAAAATCCATACTGCTCCCATCCCCCACTTCCCATCGGGAACCCATCTCAAGAACTCGCATACTCCTGATTAAGCTCTTCCAACCCCAAGAGCCAAGGTGTGGATGCTTAACAAACCATGGGGAAGATTGAAGGAGGTATTGACTATGCAACACCCGAGTCCACAAACTTGAGGAGGTAATCATAATCCATGCTCTCTTAGCTTAGCCATCAGTGCAAGATTCCTATCAGGGAGTCGTCGAATCCCAAACCCGCCTTCTTCTTTCGGCTTACAAACCTGAGAACTGCGAAGATGAATTTGATGAGTGTCGCTAGTGCCTTGCCATAAGAAGGTTCGCATGATATGCTCAAGCTTTTCAAGAACCGAGGCAGGGAGAATCAAGGATGGAAACCTTTGAGTGTTGAAAGAACGGAATGGAAGAGAAGTAATGAAACCTGCGATTGCTAGGGTGAGACGCGTGGATTTGATCACCCGCACAGCTCTTGAGAGACCATGAAGCGGTTTTCGATTTTGCACATTGAACAACAAGCTGCTCACAGCCGTCTACCTACAAAAAGCGGAAAATCAGTCCAATCCAGCCAAGCCAAGATGATCAAGAATGCGGGAATACCTATGAAATGAAACTCCACTCGTTCTACAGCACAGAACGAGCCATGAGCGAAGCTCTTTCTATAGTGTGTTCCGTGGACGTACTTTGAGGTCAACTTCCGTCACAGACAGGTGGATAGGAGCCTCAACTAGGGCGGAGCCTCAAGCCTACTGCATGCTTACAAGGTAAAGGAAGATGGCGTTTAGTGCTTTTTTTTCTTTCACATTGGAATTGCGGTGATCGCTTGACCACTTGACCAAAGGTACCTTTTGAGGTGCTCGGTAGGCGTCAGAGAGCAGTCTGAATTTGGGATGAAAAAGGGTCTGGGTCTGCTCGGCGGTGAGCTAAAATCAGGCTTGAGGCGCCTTGGAAAGACCGAGCTCATATGACCAACTGAGGTATCAGAGCTTGAGTGACGAGTCCCTAAGATACGAGATATGGCATCGGAAGGTGTACTGTTGGAGAGCACACTTCTCACAGCGGTACTCGGGAAAGAGTCACCCGCTTAGAGGCTCGAGTGGAGGAAATCGAGTCTTCGGATCAGTGATGGCTTGGGAGCAAGAATGGATGCCTCTGAGAAGGCTATCCAAGACTTGGCGGACGAATTCCGTTGGGCAGCGACACGAAGCCATTGAGGAAGGCCCAGATCAAAAAGATTGTGGCTGAGTGAACTGTCCTAAAGAGGGCAGTGGCTAGTGGGGCGACTAGTCAAGGAGACTCTGAACGAGTGAGAGTCCCCGAGCCACGGTGCTACAATGGCAGGATGCAAAGGGCCTTTGGGATTGATACAAAGACTTGAGAGCTTTGAGGGGTCGGATGATGCGATTGTCAATACCGCCACCATGTACCTCACGGGTTCTGCCAAGCGTTGGTGGAGGACCCGTGAGGAAGATATGAAGAAGGGTCTCTGTTAGCTATTGGGATGACCTCAAGAGGGAACTCAAGGCGCAGTTCCTCCAACAAAATGGCGCGTTAGCTACCGCCGTGGGATGATTGGTCAAAGTGCCTGAAAGGTGCCTGACAAACTCGAGAACAGAAAACCGCCTCTTGAGTGAGAAGAGGGGTACCTGTCCTTTTTGGGCGTCAAAAGGGCAATGAAGAGGGCATTTCAGGTCTGGCTCGAGTCGGTTCCTTTCTAATCGATCTTGGCTTTCTTTATCGGCATTTCAGGTCTGGCTCGAGTCGGTTCCTTGTTTGTTTTCGGGATCGGCTCATCAAAGAAAAGGTGAGTGAAACTGGAACGGAAAGAGCAAGCGAAACAGGAAAACAGTCACTAGCTTCGCAACGCAAAGAAAGGCAGGTAAGAGCGTCAAAACCTCGGTGTTAGCTCTAAAAAGAGGAAAAGAGTTTGTCGTCAACTCTCTCTGTAAATGTCAATGAGGTAGTCTTTGTTTTTTATCTCGGCATTTCTCGGTGGGTTAGCATTGCTGTCTTTCCTTTGTCGGTGAGGCATATAGTATCGCGGAGTCATGTCGTTAAGAGGGCTTTTCTGCTCGGTTGGAGCAGCGCCCGCGTTAGTGGTGGTGGTGGCTCGAGTGGTGGAACCCGCTCCAATTCATATTGAGATTGGTTATGGTCCTCTCTTTTTGTCGGTTAGTTCCGTGTCGGTTTAGTCAGTCTTTTATCTCGGCATTTCTCGGTGGGTTAGCATTGCTGTCTTTCCTTTGTCGGTGAGTTGGAAGAAATCTCTCTTTTCTGGGAAGTCAGCCAGGTAAGACAGGCAAGTCAGACCAAGCAAGGAGCCTATAGTTGGCTTGATTCAAGCGTCAGTTATCGTAGCAGGAGGGAATTTTCGGGGAGAGTGCCGAAGGGGAGCGGTTCACTAGTGGAGGCATGTGCTGCGCTTGAATCACCAGCTGGGTTTGATTAATATCCAGTTGTCCGGTCAGTAGGTCAGTCGGTTAGTCACTAGAGAGAGGTTGATAGGTTTTTTTCTTAGTGACTTTTGCCTGACTGGCACCATCCCTGCTATTCGGGGCTCGAAAGCCGGAACTGGCTTGAAAGCCATCCATCACGACTATTCCTCTACCCACTTCCACCCACCTTTCTTCTCGTCAGAACCATCTCCGGTTTATGGCTAGGCCGAGTCCGCCCCCTCCGCAAGGGCTTGAGGTCTTTTTTTCGTCTATGGCTTTAGAGAAGTTCCTACTGTTGTAATAGTTAGTGGCTTAGCGAGAAAAGCAGGAAAGTGACTTTGAGGCTGACGTTCCATGCTCTAGGGCAAGCAGATAGTAAGCGAGGGTAGGCAAGTGGCCGAAGAAAAGAGGTGGTCAATTCATTCTGTAAGTTCAGGAGGCCGAGTGGAACAGAAGATAGAGCCGGCACTTTTTCCAGTACGGGAGCTAGAGGAGAGAGAGTTTGAGCCTGCGACTTCAAACGAGAATCTTTTTGTTGGTGTCTAACCGCAGCAAGCAAGTAGAGCCGTGAAGTCAGCAGTTACAGGCGAGGTTGATTTATCAAAGAGAATTCCTTTAACGGCGGCGGGGCTAGTGATAGAGTCTCTTTTCCGTTCCAGTGCAGTTCCTTACCGTCTTGGCGATTCCACTTTCCATCTCGAACCATCTCGACTCACGACTACTTGAAAGTCAAGCTAACAAAAGTCTTTCTTCTTCTGGTCAGGTAGCCAGGTACGGGTAGGCGGTGAAGGTCATGGACTCGTGGTAGGCTACTTCTAGGCTCAGTTGCAAGCAAAAAGCACTCTATACGCAAAGCGAATCGAAAAAGCACTCGCACACTCAAAGGGGCTTTTGCTCGTACAAAGCACTCGCACGCAAGTCAAAGCACTCGCACACTCAAAGCACTCGCACTATAAGGCAAGAGAGCTTTGCATTAAGTTCAAGCGCTCGCAAGTCAAAGCACTCGCAATATACGCGATGCTTTGCATTAAGTGAAAGCGCTCGCAAGTCAAAGCACTCGCGCGCGATGCTTTGCACAAAGCGCTCGCAAGTCAAAGCACTCGCACGCGATGCTTTGCATTAAGTTAAGCGCTCGCAAGATAGCTTTGCTCCCGACCCTTCCATCAATTGACGTGACGTGACGTGACGGAGTCAAGCGAAGCGAGTGAGACGCAATGAAAAGCGAGGGCTTCGGTTCACTTTGCGAGTTTTGGGCTTTGCTAAGGTGACGTTGGGGGAATCTGACTGGCCTCGCCTTTCAATTCCCTCGCCGATAGCCCTTCATCCGCCTTTTTTCTTCCTGGCATATCCGTTCTCGGTGGTTCTCTCCATGCCTTCCCTTTTTATCCTATGATCACAAGGCGGGAGGGAGGCCTACTAGAAAAAGGTCCATCCTCTTATTGTATTTGAGATGGAGTCATCAACAGGGCTAAGAATCTGAGCACAGTCAGTGGTACCCACGTTCTTCCGTGCTCGTAGGCGTACTCCCCTATTTTGCCTATGCATCCCGAAACAGGCCTCACAAACGTGCATTTCCCTGTTGCATCCAGCCGCTTCACGTTCATAGGTTATACAGAAGGGTGGGTTGGTTATATACTCTTATGCGCGTTCCTTCTTCGAACCTTTTGGTATGTATTGCCCCCTCGAACTATAGATCAGATCCACCGGACGAGAAACTCCATTCCGCACTGCTGCTGAGTCGTCGGACTTATCCACCAAGGGATTCGTGGAATTTCAGTTTGTGGATTGCGTTGGGGGAAATCTACCTTAACATAGGCAGATAGATAGACTCCTTTCCCGCTGCTAAGGGAGAGCAAGGAAGAAAAGCAAATTCTTGTTTTTTAACCAGCGCCCCCTTTCGGGTATGCGGGTACTAAGAGTCCTCTCACTACCAACCAGCCAGCAGACATCATCTGGCTGGGTCTTGCCGGTATCAACAACGAGAAAAAACAACCAAACGGAAACAGCAACTAACTATGGCTCTTGGCCCAGACAACGTCCTAGGCGTAGGGGAGATCGGAGCAACAGGGAACCGCCTAGACGACGCCCGTCCTGGGCTGCAGTAAGTAGATCGAGAGGTCGTTCCGCCCCTTGTCCCCGAAGATGGGTAATATGTTCTCATACAATGTTGCTCCAATCTGACCTAGCTGGCGAGCGATCCCAGTCCGCGGCAGAGAACAAGACAGCAAGCGAGCGTACCTTTGTTCGCTTCTTCTCCACCAAGCACGGAAGTGTAAGGATAACTGTAGGTCGGTGGCTACCTAAGGAAACTCCGCTTCGATCCGCCTCCCGGCTGGGAGGCATCTACCTCATCCCGATCACAAGGAGAGGTTCACCATGATCTTTTTTTTCCGTTCCGGACCATCCTTTTCTTTTTTCGGCATGCTCCTCAGATTGACGGATTCGCAGGGGGTTTCTCCCTACTTAGTTGACTGACAAAGGCTTGCGAAACTCAGTAGCGCCTTTGGCATCTTAAGTAGTCTATCAGTAGTGCGAAGCGGCTTTTCAATTTGCGAAGCGAACGTCATGAGCACTGAAAAGCGAGTGCTTGATTTTGTGCTTTGCCCAAACGGAAGGGTCGGGAGCAAAGCTCAACGTCGGGAGCAAAGCAAAACGAGCAAAGCTCAACGTCGCGAGCACTCTTGCGAGCGCTTTGTGCAAAGCATCGCGATAGAGTGCTTTGACTTGCGAGCGCTTTGTGCAAAGCATCGCGTGCGAGTGCTTTGACTTGCGAGCGCTTGAACTTAATGCAAAGCATCGCGTGCTGACTTGCGAGCGCTTAATGCAAAGCATCGCGTGCTGACTTGCGAGCGCTTGAACTTAATGCAAAGCATCGCGTGCGAGTGCTTTGACTTGCGAGCGCTTTCACTTAATGCAAAGCATCGCGATAGAGTGCTTTGACTTGCGAGCGTTTCACTTTGTGCAAAGCCCAAACGAGCAAAGCTCTCTTGCGTGCGAGTGCTTTGAGTGTGATATTGCGAGTGCTTTGACTTGCGTGCGAGTGCTTTTTCCTTTCAAGTCCTTTCAAGTTGCGAGTGTCGGTCTGACCTTAGAAAGTCAGCGAACAGCGGTTCTTCTATGTAGGGTCTTCCCCTTTCACTCTCCTAACGTCGAGCTAAGTGAGTCACCTTTGCGTAGCGTAGTAGAATGAAGGCGTAGCACCGACGCTCTCTTATCTATTAGCCGTCACGTCTTCGCAAACTCGCTCGCACCGCACCGCACTAATGGGGCTCTTGTAGTGGAGTGTAGACGATCACTCTACGCTCGTTGCCTACTCTCGACCCGAACGAGCGACAGCGAAGTGAAAGAGAAGGGTTCCTAAGGTCGTCGCCGGAACCACCTTTCTTCTATTTCAGAAGTCAAGTAGGCGAACCTATAGGGCTTTAGTAGCGTTGACAAAGGAGAACAGCCGGTGATAAGGTTGCTATAATATAGAGTAGAGCGCCCTACCTTTCCAATGGATCTGAGGACACTCTTTTGGATGTTCTCGATCCCGGCCCGGAAAAGTGACCGACCAGAGCCCTATTTCTGAATGACAGAAAGGGGAGCCCTAGCCCTGTAAGCCCACACCTGTGTAGAGTAGATCGTTCCACACCTGCGGCACAAACCCATTTTTGACCCATTGGCCCTAGTATCATAGGCGACCGAACGGCCGCCCCCCTAATTACTAGACCGACCTGCTGTAATAATTCCATAAACACCTAGCGAAGATATGGCAAACAGATAAAGTAGCCCTATGTTCGGATCTGACAATACCATACCATAAGAAAAAGGTACAACGGCCCAAGCGACCAGACTTAACATAAATGTAGCCACTGGAGCCATTCTAAAAAGGGAGAAATTTGCACTACTTGGGGAAAGAGGTTCTTTTATCATCAATTTCGAACCATCTGCTAGAGGTTGTAACAATCCGAACAATCCCACTACATCAGGGCCCTTTCGACGTTGCACAAAAGCCATGACTTTACGTTCAGCTAGCACTAAAAAGGCTACTCCTAGTAGAAGTGGTAGAATTATTCCAAGTATTTCCGCTGGAACAGCAATGTACGTTTTTGATTTTCTATTCACTCATGATCTGGCCGTCAAGTGTAGTCTACTAAAAGAGACTACAGGTCGACCCGATCATGATATTTCACTCATGATCTGGCCGTCAAGTGTAGTCTACTAAAAGAGACTACAGGTCGACCCAATCATGAGTTGGAAGGATGGGACCTTTTCTCGAAAAACTCCTGATCCAATTATTCGAGCAAAGCTCAAACGTCGGGAGCAAAGCTCAACCTTCGGGAGCAAAGCTCAACCTTCGGGAGCAAAGCTCAACGTCGCGAGGGTCGCGAGCAAAGCTCAACGAGCAAAGTGAAACGTCGCGAGCAAAGCTCAACGTCGCGAGCAAAGCTCAACGTCGCGAGCAAAGCTCAACGTCGCGAGCACTCTTGCGAGCGCTTTCACTTAATGCAAAGCATCGCGTGCTGACTTGCGAGCGCTTAATGCAAAGCATCGCGTGCTGACTTGCGAGCGCTTAATGCAAAGCATCGCGTGCTGACTTGCGAGCGCTTAATGCAAAGCATCGCGTATATTGCGAGTGCTTTGACTTGCGAGCGCTTTGTGCAAAGCATCGCGTGCGAGTGCTTTGACTTGCGAGCGCTTTCACTTAATGCAAAGCATCGCGATAGAGTGCTTTGACTTGCGAGCGCTTTGTGTAAAGCATCGCGTGCTGACTTGCGAGCGCTTTCACTTAATGCAAAGCATCGCGTGCGAGTGCTTTGACTTGCGAGCGCTTGAACTTAATGCAAAGCATCGCGTGCGAGTGCTTTGACTTGCGAGCGCTTTGTGCAAAGCATCGCGTATATTGCGAGTGCTTTGAGCGATAGAGTGCTTTGAGTGTGCGAGTGCTTTGACTTGCGTGCGAGTGCTTTTAGTGAGAGAGTGCTTTGACTTGCGTGCGAGTGCTTTGAGTGTCCAGAAAGTTGATCTCTTCCATGGAGACTGAATGGCTAGTTAAAACCACTCTATTAAGAAAAGAAGGTGGGTTCCGTCCAGGAATGGCTAGTGTGAAACCCGGACTCGCGGAGGTTCACACATTGTTACGCAATGTCTGGTATCAAAAGATCTGATAGCAAGATTGGGTTAAGTTAAGCTATCATGTCAGTTCTGATGTCCTCTTCCTCTTTTTTCGCCAGTCTGTCTGACCCATTCGGATTGCATTTTGCCATCTGTCAAAAAGTGGAATCAGTGAGCGCAGGTACCCTAGGGTGAGTGGCTTTAGAGGGAATAGGGGCGCCGCCTTGTATAGGGTATCACTCCGGGTACACCCCCTGTGATACGGGCGGAACACTGACAGGCCTGCCAAATGCCATCACCCAACTACAGCCGTATGGTGTGTCAACAACCAAGGAAGAAGAAACGGAATGCTGACCTTCACGGTTGGAAGAACTGAACGGTTGGAAGAACCCAACACCCACCGCCGTGGGCCTGGCTGCCTTTAGTTACAGGGACCTGTTCAGACAATGGAAATGGCCTTTATCCCGATGAAGTTGACACGTATTATACGATACGACATTTCGAGACGTCGACAAGAAATAGACGAACTTGGTTGGGTGGGAGGAAAGAAGAAGAAAGTGAGTGAAACGAAGTGACCCTCGGGTGAGGGGCACGCGTGGAACGATCTCTATTGGTCGGGCAGTCGAGGAACGGAGTCATAGCTCACCCACTTCGTTTATTGTCCAGCAGGGGGCGACCGGCTAGGGTTACCAGAGAGGGGACTCTTTCTCCCTTGCCTTGCTCCATCTTCCTTTGATGATTGAAGCAAGCCACTGGTACAGAGGCCAGATAGAAGGTGACTTCTTCTTGCACCTTATAGAAAGAAGATATATAAAGAAGGTCAAGAAGATAACGAAGCGAGGGAAGGTTGCAAACCATGCCGCCTTTTCCCATCTCATTTTTTTTGTCTTACCAAGTCAGCAGTCAGCGGCCATGCCAATTCTTCAAAAGATCTTTGAGTGGACTTCCGTCAGGATCCAGTGATGAACCGACGGTATTAGTGAACAAGGCCAAGAAATGATCGTAGCTCGGTCACGGGGACTCCCCACTCTTCTATTGCCTGAACCTTCTGCTTGTCCATCCGTCTCTGGCCATCCCCTATCCCAATGCCCTAGGAATATGACTTTCAGCATGAGCGAACACCTTATAGGCTACTACCTTATAGGCTAAGGAACTGGTAACGGACCCAACCGAAGTGTTTTTTTCTAAGGTCTTCGAAGATAACGCTAAGGAAGCTGATCGAAGATGGCGCTACATATGTACGACGGCTATATAGCCTGCACCGAATCGAAGGGGCGTGAGGTAACTGACTGTCAAGTGGTTCCTTTGATCTTCTCGCCCGTACCGAAGGTGGCACTACTGACTAAGAAGGATAGTATAGCTCACTACCTTTTCTTAGAGTTGGGGGTGAATACCGAAACTGCTCTTCAGTTTGCGAACAAATCTTCGGCGGAGCCGGCTACTTAGGCTGTCGGAAATCTCCTGTCTTGGTTAGGGGCGAACATCCAACTACAAATGACTAAGGAACTAATAGATAGACCAAGCCTGAATTTGAACCATGGAATTCGTCTGACGAGTTCTGATAAAGGCTTTCTTTCGTTTCAAACTGTCCATTCTCGTATCAAAGAATTTTGATGCCTTGCGTTATTCCTCTGTGGTGGACTTCCGTTTCTATCAGTTTCTTATGTTGTTGCTAGTCTTGTTTGAATTGTGTTGGTATTGGGGCAATGGTCTTCATTGTTTGCAGCTGCATCCTGGTCCTTCTTTGGCCGATGGTGTGTCTTTGTCGGAGAAGCCTCTTTCTCTCTCTGAGATATTCAGTTATGATTGTCTGGCCGCTGGGGGAGCCTTGTTTTTCATTCGATCCATGGAAGATACGTGACTGCTTTTTTTCTCTATGGCTACCATGATGGGAGCAATGGTTCTCTCTATGGCTTTGTGCGAATCTCTTTCTTTGTGTTGAATGTTGAATCTTTCGCAATGAGCCTTTTCGGTTTGTTTGGGGCGAAAAAGGGGAGCGGTCGAGTGCTCATCGAAACAAAGATGAGTTGGTCGAGTTTCTTCCATCTCCTTTCCCCCACCCGAGCCTCTTGAATAGGAAGTAGAGAGACCTGCCGAGTAGCATGGATTTTATCTTTAGCAGGAGGATATTGAAAGAAAAGTGGATGAGCCGAAACAAACAATAGCACACACCGAGCATCAAAGCACTCGCAAAGCGAAACAAGAGTGCTTTGCACAAAGCACGCACTCGCAAATACAAATAGAAGCGGCGAATCGAACACTCGCAAAACGTGAAAAGCACTCTATCGCAAGTCAAAGCACTCTATCACTCAAAGCACTCGCACTATAAGGCAAGAGAGCTTTGCACAAAGTGAAACGCTCTAAGTCAAAGCACTCTCTCACTAAAAGCACGCGATGCTTTGCATTAAGTTCAAGCGCTCGCAAGTCAAAGCACTCGCACGCGATGCTTTGCATTAAGTTCAAGCGCTCGCAAGTCAGCACGCGATGCTTTGCATTAAGTTCAAGCGCTCGCAAGTCAAAGCACTCTATCGCGATGCTTTGCATTAAGCGCTCGCAAGTCAGCACGCGATGCTTTGCATTAAGTTCAAGCGCTCGCAAGAGTGCTCGCGACGCTTTGCTCGTTTAGCTTTGCTCGCGACGTTTCACTTTGCTCGCGACCCTTCCGTTTCACTTTGCTCGCGACGTTGAGCTTTGCTCGCGACCCTCCCTCCCGACCCTTCCATCAATTGACGTGACGTGACGTTGGTCAAAAGGATGAGGAACGAATAGAGAAATTGGCGGAAGAACCTAGTACCTAGTAAGAAGATGCCGAGATCAGAGGTGATATGATATTCAGTTTTGAGGATCCTGCGCAGTCCGTAGTGATATCCTAATTAAATTAAGTAAGCTACCTCTCCCACTCATTAAGGCAGAACATAAGAAACTCTTGCCAAGGGAGACCGGGGTCCGCTCTGCTCCATCACCTACTAAAAGATCAGTTACGGGAGTGCAGCGCTTCTAAGGGCCCTTTGGGTCAGTCAGGTCAGAGAAACCCCGCCGGGGCGATCCAATCACCCGGATAAAAAAAAGAAAGAAACGACTCGAATGAAGGGAAGAATGAAGACAGATACAGATGAAACGACAGATATGAGGCCCATTTCGTTCTTTGAGAGAAGGCCCTTGTCAAATTCAAGAGATCTAAGGACACTATAAAGTCAAGGTAAGAAAGATTAATATATAATCTTATATATAATTATATTAGAAGATTAGAAGATTATATAGCAACACTCTCTATGAAAGGGTGCTAGGCTTTGTGCTACTTTCTTAGGTAAGTCAATATTCTTCTTTATTATATTATTAATATTATATAAGAATCTATCTTAAGAAAGTCAAGATTAATTAACTAAGATTACGTAATGATCAATGAATTCCATTTGCTTTTTCTACATCTACACGTGTCGAATCCTAGCAACAACCTCTTCCAAAGAACGAAGGGCAGGACGAACAACCACGTGTCTTTCTTAGTTTCGAATAGAAAGAGAAATGGGGCGTGGCCAAGTGGTAAGGCAACGGGTTTTGGTCCTGTTACTCGGAGGTTCGAATCCTTCCGTCCCAGATCAATGGAAGAAAGAGTACAAAAGAAATGAGTCCGGAAACAAGCGGCACACCTATCTCAGAGGAAGAATCTCTTTGATTCTGGTCAAGTACAGGACATTTCCAATGAGACGTACGATGTATAGGTCAGAGGTTGGTTACTTGATGGATCGGAACGTTTGATCACATTCCAATGAGCACTACGGTTCATATTAGATTAGTGAGGCAGTCGATCTTACCAACGTTATTAAGAGAAAGACCAACCTCGTTTGCGTTCTTCAACCATAGGAATGACGGCGAGGGGAAGAGTCCCAGTCTGAGTTTCGTACGCGAGCGATGGCGTTTAAGACGAGTGCATCTCGATCTTCCGGCAGAACAAGACCTCGGAAAGACCTTCCGCTCTCAGGATCCATCAATGATGGAGTCCATACTAAATCAAGTAATTAGTCCCCTTTCTCCAATGAGGGAGGAATCTCTATGAAACGAAGCGGGGACCACGAAAAGGAGTTTTGATTGACAGTTGTAGCTCGACAGACAGTGCATTATAAGGATAAGGAAAGGAGAAGACAAGGCAATGCAACAACGCTCTATCCTCTATCATATCATAGAAAGATGAAAATGAACAGGAACAAGAGAGAAAGAATCAATCTCTCGCATGACAACCCTCAATCAAGGTATGTGATAGAGAATGGATCGGATAAATTCTTCGAGCTAGACTTTTGCAGAAAGTGGACGAAATAGGCAAAGGACCCCGTCCCATTCCAGTAGTTATGGTAACCTTTGTCTTTCTCTTTTGAGATGAGAAGAAAAATGAGGTGCGCCCCCTTTTAGGCGATGGGGCCTTTTCCGCACACCGAAATGGCCAAAGCCTAGTGGAGTATACCGTAGCCCCGGCCACACCATCCGCGGAAGTTTCAGAAGAAACGAAGCCAACGTCATGTCACTCTATTCGCAAAGCCCCCAACTTTTCGAGCAAAGCCCAAACGGAAGGGAGGGTCGCGAGCAAAGCTCAACGTCGGGAGCAAAGCTATCTTGCGAGCGCTTTGTGCAAAGCATCGCGTGCTGACTTGCGAGCGCTTGAACTTAATGCAAAGCATCGCGTATATTGCGAGTGCTTTGACTTGCGAGCGCTTTGTGCAAAGCATCGCGTGCTGACTTGCGAGCGCTTAATGCAAAGCATCGCGATAGAGTGCTTTGACTTGCGAGCGCTTTGTGCAAAGCATCGCGATAGAGTGCTTTGACTTGCGAGCGCTTTCACTTAATGCAAAGCATCGCGTATAGTGCGAGTGCTTTGACTTGCGAGCGCTTGAACTTAATGCAAAGCCCAACTATCATTATAATAGAAAGTCCAACGTCGGGAGCAAAGCTTGCGAGCGCTTTGTGCAAAGCCCAAACGAGCAAAGCTCTCTTGCGTGCGAGTGCTTTGAGCGTGATATTGCGAGTGCTTTGACTTGCGAGTGCTTTGAGCGATAGAGTGCTTTGAGCGCGCGAGTGCTTTGACTTGCGTGCGAGTGCTTTTCACGCTTTGCGAGTGCGTGCTTTGTGGGCTTTGCTCATGACGTTGGGCTACGCTTTTCATTGCATTAGGGCTTTGCTCGTTGCCCGAAAACTTCGGCAACCCGATCAAGCACTTTCTCTCTGCCGGCTGTCGCTTGACAGAGGGGCTAGATACGAAAGAACGGTCTTCGAAAGATTGACTTCCTGATCGATCCGCCTACACGTCTTGCTTGCTTTTACTGCAATATCGGGAGTGACTCCACGTATTGCTTGACGTCAGTCAAAGAGATCGTTTCTTTCTTGCTTTTTCACGGTAGAAAGCCGATGATTTTCTTCCGTCGGTGAACGCAAGTCGAGAGAGTAGGCAAGGAAGCAAGGCGAGGAGAGAAGCGAGCAGGCAAACAAGCCAAGGGGAGACGCAGGCGAGGAAAGAAGTCACGAGGTTCAGGCAGGCAAGGTAAGCAAGGCGAGGAGAGAGGCAGGAAAGCTGGAGAAGGATGCGAGGATCTGAAAGAGGAGCGAGGCAGGCAGGAGAACGAGGCAAGTCAAGCGAGGCTTTTTTGAGTGAGAAAGAAAAGAAGGACACGGGGCACTTAGGACAAAGCTATCATCTCCTTACTGCACGCACAAACATCAAAAAAAAGAAGCACCGCACCCTCTGTTGTTTCTGGCAAGAAGAAGATGCTGGCTCACTACAAGGTAGCTTGGCTTAGGAAGGATAGCCCGGTGGAGCGGAGGGACCCTCCTTGGAAGGTGATGGAGAATTCTCCGATAGCAAAACGAGCAAAGACCCCAACGACAACAGGTTTTCTACGGGCGGGGCATTTTCGGGGAGTAGCCCGCTTCTTCAGACACTTCCTGGCACATACATTAAGGGAGCCATTGAAAGGTGACTGGAACACCAGAAACGGGGACTACCCGAGCTAATGATAAAGGCAAGAACACTTTCCGGCCAAGTCCCATTGATTGATCATAACGATATCGTGGAAATGCTGCACGGACCCATATATATAGGAACGGAAACAGAATCACCTTGATACTAAACCGGATCGAGCCCGGGATCTGATTGGAAATAGGAAGATGACGGATAGGTGGCCAACCTCCTGGAAAGAGCGATGTGCATGGACCAGGTGAGTAGGGATGCAGCTCCGTGGACCGCTCGTCGGGCCTGATAGGTGGTGGTATCACACCCTTCTCAAAGGAACCGTACG